AGATGGATGTTTGTTGTCCCAACCATTCTTGTTAGTCCCGATACCAATAAGGAAAAGGGAAATTTATAACAAAGTTTTCGTATTGTTGATTCCTTGGTGTAGTGCTTCTTCCCCTATGCTGCCCATTGGTACTAGTGGAATAGGATTGACCTACAATATAGAACCCATAGGTGTAACCTTTCGCTCAATACTCAAATTAACAATTGAAGCATTCGAGGCTGCATCAATCGAGGATACACGACAGAAGGAATTGTTCTATCTTCAAACTCACCTTCACCAAGCGTAGGTTTATTTCAATAATTTGGTTCTTTCTATCCCGAATCACATATCTTTCTCATAATACTGAAGTCTAAAAAAAGAAGAAAAAAGAATCAAATCGCACCATCTCTGTAATAGGTAAATGCCTTTTTTTCTCCTGAAGTTGTCGGAATTATTCGTAATAGAATATTGGCTACAATTGAAGAGGTCTTATCAATAAAATTTACATTTATCCGAGATCTAGGCATAATTAGCAATCCTTTCTATAATCTATAATTAGAATTCTTTTCATTACCCTTCGGGGAAAATGATCCCACAAACAAAGGAATTGTACAATACGAAATAACATAAAACAGACTAATTCTAAAAATGTGGACCTTCCGCTCAAATTGTCCCATTTTGTTTGGACAAGGAGAGATATGAAATATTTGAATCAGATTGGATTTCATTACAATTTTGTAGTATACCAATGAACGGAACTATTACTATTTCATCTAAGATTTCATCTAAGTTGAATAACCAAGGACTTTCTTTTACTACGGATTTTGATAACTCGAGAAGTTTTGATTTGGTTATGATCCAAAGAGGAAAAAGAATAATTATTCCATGATAAAATAGAGTAGAGTAACCATCCGGTTTGTTTACATGACGTGTATACGTCATGCCATACAATGGAAATAAAAATCCATGGGACGATTCATGAATTTGTAATAGATCCATGGGGTAGCTGATGAGAGAAGTTGGTGTTGAGAAATAGGAAATTTGAAAGGAATTATTCCTATGGAACCATTGATCGGTCATACCTGTACTGCAATAATATGAATGACTCGCTATTCACTCGGTTTCTGGTCAATAATAAGATTATGTAGGAGAGATGGCCGAGTGGTTCAAGGCGTAGCATTGGAACTGCTATGTAGGCTTTTGTTTACCGAGGGTTCGAATCCCTCTCTTTCCGTTTCTGTTAATTCACCAACGTGACCGACCACAATGTATCAAATCAAATAACAACTGATACCATTATTCCAGCAATAAGACTTTTATTTGATANAAGAAATTCTCTATTCCAGAAATTCTCTATTCCTAATTACATTACTGCGGTACATAAAATACAAATATCGGAAAGAACAAAAAAGAAAAAAAATCCTACTGCTGATCTATTTGTAATACGTGAATGAGAAAAATGCGGATCAAGGCCCTTAGATCTATTTACTTCGTCGAAAAGAGGGCAAAATTCTCTGAATCTTTCTTTGTTATTTTCGTTAGGTTCAAGTCTGGCGGGAATAATATTCTACGACTAACAACTCATTTATTTTCAAACCGATCCATTTACTATCTATTATTTGATTTACTAATCCTTTATATTGGAATGAGTCAATAGTCAAATGTTTTGGCAATTCCTCGGGGGGGGGTGAAGCAATATAATTTTGAATCAGAGCTTTCGATCTTTGTTTATCCTTCGTAGTAATAATATCTCGGGGTTTGCAACGATAACTTGGTATATCCACTATACGACCATTAACTAAAATATGTCTATGGTTAACTAATTGCCTAGCTCCAGGAATGGTCGAAGCCATACCCAATCGAAAAAGGATGTTATCCAAACGCATCTCAAGTAGTTGTAGTAAAACCTGACCTGTTGACCCTTTGGCTTTTCCAGCGATATGTACATATCTAACTAATTGTCGCTCCGTCAGACCATAATGAAAACGCAATTTCTGTTTTTCTTCTAGACGAATACGATATTGCGATCTTTTCCCAGAACGCAATTGGGTTTTAAGATCACTTCCGGATTTAGGTCTTTTACTAGTTAGTCCTGGTAAAGTCCCCAGACGGCGTATTTTTTTGAAACGAGGTCCTCGATAACGAGACATAAAGACTCCCTTTTTTATTTTATTGAAATTTCATTTTACAGAATAAATCTTAAATTAAGACTGAACTAAAGGATAAACAAAGCAAAGCTAAATTTACTGAAGTATTACAAAGTAGAATGAAATGAATTCTATTAATATCCGGATTTTTTGTATATGTATATATAGGAAGTTGAGGCTCCGTTTTATGATTTGTTCTGTAGAGATCTAATTGCTCCAATCCATTTTTTATTCATAGTTACAAGTTACCACGACATAATAGATCGGCGATCCAACATTTTGAGAAAAGGAGAGATTATCAATCATGGAAAAATCGATAGAAAAAAAAAAAAAAGCCAGCTATCGGAATCGAACCGATGACCATCGCATTACAAATGCGATGCTCTAACCTCTGAGCTAAGCGGGCTCACATAACAGAAATAGAAATAGTATAACAAATAGAAATAGTGTATAGGAATTCAGGAAACTGCTGGATCTTAGCTTAGGGCTATTAGCTATTAATTTAATATGAACTATATAGTTCATAGTTCTATTGTTATATCTATATCATTATATATATATATCATTAGATATATTAGTTATATCTAATATTATTATTATAATATTATTAGTTATAACTAATATAACTAATAATATAGAACTAGATATGACTAAATAGAATTAATAGAATTCTATTTTTTTAATAGATATTTTTCTAATAGAAATATATGACTAATTAGTATATGACTAATTAGTAGAATTTTCAATTTTCATTATATCATATTAATTACATTAATTATTATTTATACATTCTATTCTTTTTTTATGCATTTTATACATTTTATTTATATATTTATACATTATATTTATATTTTTTAATATGTATATATATATGTTAATGAATATGTATATATATATATATATATATTAATGATATATTAATGAGAATTTCAAATTATAAATTATGATTATAAAAAATCTAATTATTTCTTAATATAAAATTTATTTATTTCTAAAGCAGTTATAGCAATAATTATAGCGTATAGCGAGCGGATCGGTCCTAAGAAAAGATAAGATAAGATAAAGATACAATCCAAATTAGAATGAGACATTCTTCTGGTTTCATTCGGAAAAGGAAGAGATAGGACGAAAAAAAAAAAAGAAGAATGAATATCGACCGTTCCAGTATTCCAAATCGCACTGTAAAAAAGAAAGGGAGGGAGAAACATATATATATATGGGATATATCTATCCATATTGAATTGCAGATACATCAATGATAGAATCATTTCTGATTGAAACAAGGTTTATCCAATAGAAATAAACTGATAGAGGATCGCCAAAAAAATCAAATAGCAGCATACACTTTTTCGATATGGGAATCATTATCTAATGAATTCAACGGTTCCAAAATAAATGAAAGAGATGGGTGGAATTCCAACTGGATCTTGGTCTCAAATCAAAAGGGGATATGGCGAAATTGGTAGACGCTACGGACTTGATTGGATTGAGCCTTGGTATGGAAACCTACTAAGTGGTAACTTCCAAATTCAGAGAAACCCTGGAATTAAAAATGGGCAATCCTGAGCCAAATCTTTATTTTGAGAAAACAAGGGTTTATAAAACTAGAATAAAAAAAGGATAGGTGCAGAGACTCAATGGAAGCTGTTCTAACGAATGGAGTTGACTACGTTGTGTTGGTAGCTGGAATTCCTCTATCGAAATTACAGAAAGGACGGCCTTATATAATATATCTAATACGTACGTATACATACTAACATATCAAACGATTAATCACGACCCGAATCTATCGAATATATATATGAAAGAAAAAATTCAGAGTTATTGTGAATCCATTCCAATCGAAGTTGAAGGAAGAATCGAATATTCAATGATCAAATCATTCATTCCAGAGTTTGATAGATCTTTTGAAAAACTGATTAATCGGACGAGAATAAAGAGAGAGTCCCGTTCTACATGTCAATACCGACAACAATGAAATTTATAGTAAGAGGAAAATCCGTCGACTTTAGAAATCGTGAGGGTTCAAGTCCCTCTATCCCCAACAAAAAGTCCATTTTACTTCCTAACTATTTATCCTCTTTTTTTCATCAGTGGTTCAAACAAAATTCACTATCTTTCTTTCTCATTCACTCTACTCTTTCACAAACGGATCCGAAGAGAAATCTTTGGATCTTATCCCAATTTGGATAGATACGATACCTGTACAAATGAACATATATGGGCAAGGAATCTCTATTATTGAATCATTCACATTCCATATCATTATCCTTACATTTATTAGATAAAATTTTTTAATACTTTACTTTATTTAATACTTTACTTTATTTAGATTTAGTCCCTTTAATTGACATAGATACAAGTACTCTACTAGGATAATGCACGGGAAATGGTCGGGATAGCTCAGTTGGTAGAGCAGAGGACTGAAAATCCTCGTGTCACCAGTTCAAATCTGGTTCCTGACACATGAATAATATATCGGATAGATATTCATACAAATTAATCGAGACAGATCAGGATATATATTCGTTAATAGTCAAGAGCATGATACATACTTATTCATCTAGCGTATAGATATATACCTCCATTTTTAGAGATGGGTAAAAAATATATGTATGGTTATGGTAAAGAACTAAAGTGGGATTATGTTCCCTTTTTTTTGTTTCTTTTTTCTTTCTTCTTTGTTCATATTGTGCTTTCTCTCACTCAAAAAGAGTGCTAAGTCTTCATATATATATATATGTCAAAAAAAAAAAGTTTTTAAAAAACTTAAAAAAAGTATAGAGGGGTTAAAGGATAGGAATAGACAGGATGCATTTCAGACACAGTACAAATAAAATTCAATCCCTTTTTATTTCGGAATTTCGCTTTTTC